AATAAGTTTCTTAAAATTTTTAAACTCGAATTTGATTCTTATTTTGATTTTGATCAAAGGAAGAAAAGGTACAGTTAAAAAAAAATCACTTAAGCATTTGAACTCTTGTTTCTTGTTGTGGAATCTTTAAAAGATATGTTCCCTGATTTTGATTGAATCATAATGACTTACTTCATTTGAGTTTTGAGTCTATCCAGGGGTATAGTATACATCTAAACTGGCGTTGTATCTATATCCTAGAATATATCCTAGAATTGAATCTTTTTTTACTAAAAGAACTGCGAACATACCATTCATTGGCAAGCAATTCAGTAATTCAATCTTTATGAGCCCCCTTTTTTTTTACGAAAATTTTTAATTTTATAAAAAAGGAAATTCAGAATCAATTTCGTATTTTCTATTAGAATATGAGAAGGATTACCATATACAACACAAAATTTCTCCGCCGATTTTTTGGAGTCTAGCCTCTCGGTCTGTCATTATACCTCGAGAAGTAGAAAGAATTAAAATTCCCATCCCGCCTAAAATTTTAGGAATTCGTTTGTAATTCGAATAGATTCGTAAACCAGACCGACTAATTCGTTTTAAATTTAAAATAGGCCTATAAGATCCCTTTCTATTCCTTTTATGTCGTAAGGTTAAAACTAAAAAATATTTGTCTCTTTCTTTATGTTTTCTCACGTTTTCAATAAAACCTTCTCGTAAAAGTATTTTCACAACACTTTCGGTTATATTAGTATATGTGATTCGAACTGTTCCCTTTCTATTCATGTCAGCATTTCTTATAGAGGTTATTATGTCAGCAATAGTGTCCTTACTCATGATAAACTAAAATTCTTGTTACTTACGAATTTTGAGATAATATAATTAACGTGACAGTTTTTATGAATTATTTTATTCTTATTTTATTCAAGGGATCTACATGATATACAATCCACTCAATTTAATGAATCTATTTTCTTTTCATTCAGATAATCTATAGATATATAGACTATCTATTATCTATACATCCATAGATTATCTATCTATTATCTATATTTCTTTTTTTTTTTTATAATACTTCAGGCGCTAATGAAACGATTTTAGTGAAATTTAACTGTCTCAATTCCCGAGGGATCGCGCCAAAAATTCGAGTTCCTTTTGGATTTCCCTCTTGATCAATGACAACTGCAGCGTTGTCATCATATCTTATTATCATACCGTTGTCGCGTTTGAGTTCTTTAGAAGTACGTACAATTAAAGCTCTAATAACTTCCGATCTTTCTATTGGTGTGTTTGGTATTGCTTCTTTTACCACAGCAACAATAATGTCACCGATATGAGCATATCGTCGAGTACTAGTTCCTATGATTCGAATACACATCAATTTTTTTGCCCCGCTATTATCTGCTACATTCAAATGGGTTTGAGGTTGAATCATATCGTTTTTTTTTACTATATTCTATAGTCTTTTAAAGCTGAAAGTCCGAAGTAAAAAAAAATAAAGAAATATTGTTTGTAAAAAAAAAAAAAACAATTTATATATTCTTAGATATATATCTATTCTGCAATAATGAATTGAGTTCGTATGGGCATTTTTGATGCTGCTATTGAAATAGCCCTTCTGGCTATATTTTCTCCTACTCCACTCATTTCATAAAGTATCCTACCAGGTTTAACGACAGAGACCCAATATTCTGGAGATCCTTTTCCCGAACCCATACGTGTTTCTGCAGGTCTTGCTGTAACTGGTTTGTCTGGAAATATGCGTACCCATATTTTTCCACCGCGGCGTACATTTCGTGTCATTGCTCGTCGACCTGCTTCTATTTGTCTAGATGTTATCCAAGCGGGTTCAAGTGCCTGAAGAGCATATCTACCAAAACAAATACGATTGCCTCGATAAGATCTTCCTTTCATTCTTCCTCTATGTTGTTTACGGAATCGAGTTCTTTTTGGGTTATAGTTGATGGTTTTTTATCAATTCCATCTCTACTGCAGAACTGGACATGAGGATTTCTTCTCATCCAGCTCCTCGCGAGGAAAACAATTAAATGATTCAATTATTCAATTTTCAATTAAAGAATAGTATACACATATATTCTATTTAATTTAGAGTTTTTTTTATAATTTTTTTATATGATATATGAATAATCAGTATTTTGTTTTTTAATTATTTCTTTTTCGAGATCAAAAAAAATTGAACATAAAAGAAACAATTTCGCGGGCGAATATTTACTCTTTCAATCTTGATTGAAGTTGTAGGGTTAACTCATGACTTTTCAGACTAAATCCATATGTCTCTGGTTTGTTTCGCCATCCGACCTAATGAAATCATTAAGATTAACTTTCCGTAGAATCTTCTTCATTCACAGGTTTCGTCTCGTTCCCATCGTTTTCAATTAATGGTTAGGTCTGAAAATTACAACGGAGCTTTTCTAATCAAATCCACTTTTTTTAAGTCAATCGTCTCAGTCTTTATTGACTTTAAGCTCTTTCTTTTTTCTATTTCTATTAGTATAGATGCTTTGTTACATTGTGTTTTTTTTTTCATTTTATGAGATTTTTTCATAGACCTTACACATATTGGAATTCTATATCATCCATATTTGTTTTTCTTTCTTTCTCTCAACTTTCCATTTATCTGCATACTTTCATTTTTTTTCTTTCAATTTAAGAATCAGATTAGTTTTCTTTTGTTTATACAAACAAAAAAGATTTAAGTTGCTACAATAATATGACCAATAGATCATATCTTGACTGGTTCTTTTTATACAGATAATGTAAAGAAAACGATGAGTTTATTATTAGTGAATACTAAGTCTAACAATAAAAATCAACGAGTCACACACTAAGCATAGCAATTCTATTAATATCAAGTAGTAATTCGAATTTTTTATTCAACCTTATAGAATTTATATTTTTACCTAAAATTTATTTTTTTTTTGATTCTATTAGTGTAGAAAACAAAAAGAAAAAATTGGGTAAAGGTTTTTATTGATCTTCTAAAAATATCCAAATTTTGATCCCTAATACCCCATAGATAGTTCTAACTGTGTAAGAACAATAATCAATTTTAGCTCTAATTGTTTGTAAAGGAACTCTACCTTCTCTGATCCATTCAACACGTGCAATTTCTTTTCCATCGAGACGTCCTGCAATTTGCACTTTAATTCCTTTTGTATCTGTCTGTTCATTTAATTCAATAGCTTTTTTCATTGCTTTTCGAAAAGAAACCCTATTCTTTAATTGTCCGGCTATAAATTCTGCAAGAATTTTAGGATGTCCATAAGGGTTTGAAATTCTTGTAATAGCAATGTTTATTTTTTGATTCACACAATTAATTTCTTTTTGTAAATTCAGTTGTAATTCTTCAATTTTTTGAGGTCCACCTTCTATTAATAATTTTGGGAATCCCATATAAATTATAACTTGAATAAGATCGATTCTTTTTTGAATCTCTATACGTGCAATTCCCTCGACACCAGAAGATATTTTCATATTTTTTTGTATATAACTTTTTATATAGTCTCGTATTTTTTGATCTTCTTGTAGGCCTTCAGAATATTTTTTTGGTTGTGCAAACCAATGAGAATAATGACTTTGAGTTGTACCAAGTCTGAAACCAAGTGGATTTATTTTTTGTCCCATATTTCCTCACACATTCTATTACTAAGATGCATATAGTGACTCACTATCTTTTTGAACTTATCTTTACTTTTTACCCTATTGATCCATGTAGGTATTCTTAATTCTGTGTTATATACTATAGGATAATCATCATCCTTTTCAAAAACCTCTGGTCTATAATCACGATAATAGTCTTCTATATCTTTACAAAGATCTGCATAAAAAGATATATCGGTCAATTCCAGAGTTATATTACAAGTTCGTCTTTTTATCGGATAGGCACGCCCTCGCGCTCTAGGTTTTAATTTTTTCATTGTAGAACTTTCATTTACTTCAGCTTTAGTAATTTTTAAATTTCTTTTGTCTAATTCCTTATTGTGACTAGCATTTGCTGCTGCAGAATAAAGTAATTTAAAAATTGGATAACAGCCTCGATAAGGCATGAGTTCTAGTATCATAAGTGTTTCTTCATAGGAACGCCAGCGAATTTGATCAATTATTCTTCGTGCTTTATCAGCAGACATACGTATATTTCCACCAAAAGCGTATGTTTGTGTATAAGGAAGTACAATTTTCTTTTTACTATTTATTAAATCTAGCATAAGGTGAACCTCTCATTAAAATCTCATTAAAATTAAGTAATAGTCTTCGTTTTTTTTATTGAATCTTTTCCCTAACCCAATATCAATATCGAAAAGATTTCATTTCTAAGATAGAAACGTCAAAAAATTGAAATGATTTCAAAATAAATCAAATCCAAATAGTAACGGAACGGGGCGGATGTAGCCAAGTGGATTAAGGCAGTGGATTGTGAATCCACCATTCGCGGGTTCAATTCCCGTCGTTCGCCCATTTTTGCCCATTTTTATTTTGTTATATATTTGTATATTATTTAATATTGAAATGATTTTATGAAATCTTCATAAATATTAACGACGAGATCGATTGTCATTTTTCGCATGTCCTCGGAAATTTCGAGTAGGGGAAAATTCTCCTAATTTATGGCCTACCATACCCTCTGTTATAAAAATAGGTAGATGTTCTTTTCCGTTATGTATAGCAATAGTATGACCAATCATTGTGGGTATAATAGTAGATGACCGGGACCAAGTTACTATTATTTCTTTTTCTGATCGTTTGTTAAGTGTCTTTATTTTTCTTAATAAATGGTTTGCTACAAAAGGATTTTTTTTTCGTGAATGTGTCATATTCAAGTGAATTACTCCTCTTTTTTTTTTCTTTTTTGTAAATAGGAAAGAAAAAAAATTCTATTTTCTTTCCTATTTACTACGTCGACGAAGAATCAAATGATCACTATATTTCTTCCTTTTTCTACTCCTTCTCCCAAGTGCAGGATAACCCCAAGGGGTTGCGGGTTTTTTTCTACCAATTGGGGCCCTTCCTTCCCCACCCCCGTGGGGATGGTCTACAGGGTTCATAACGACTCCTCTGACTACAGGACGTTTACCTAGCCAACGTTTAGATCCGGCTCTATCCAAACTTTTCTGGCTCACCCCAACATTACCCACTTGTCCGACTGTTGCTGAACAGTTTTTGGATATCAAACGGACCTCTCCAGAAGGTAATTTTAATGTGGCCGATTTACCCTCTTTTGCAATCAGTTTTGCTACAGCACCTGCTGCTCTAGCTAATTGTCCACCCTTTCCAAGTGTGATTTCTATGTTATGTATGGCCGTGCCTAAGGGCATATCGGTTGAAGTAGATTCTTCTTTTTGATCAATCAAAACCCCTTCCCAAACTGTACAAGCTTCTTCCAAAGCATACGGCTTTCTGGATGTAGATGATGATATCTATACAGATGGATCTGATCAATATCATACCATGAAGTACCAAATGAGTGTATATATATAGGAATCCAAATCTTCCAAATCATTCATGGTATGATTTTCTACATCCTAGGTCTTCCCGTTCCGTCATCTGGCTTATGTTCTTCATGTAGCATTCAGACCGAATGACTCTATGAAATTACATTGATACTTCCACATATGAAGGGTAACGTAGGAGACATCTCTATTTTTCCCCGGGAAATCTTTAGAACTACCACTCCTTAGCTTTCCATTTGCCTCTGACCATCAAATGAAATGTGAATAATCCGTTCTCCTCTTTTTTTTTTTAACAGGGGGCACTTCTGATTCTGTCGGTGCTTGAAACAATTTTGTCTTCTCCATATTACTATATCTCTAGAGTCAATAATTTTATATGAGGAACTACTGAACTCAATCACTTGCTACCCTTACTCTTCAGTTTTCTGTTGAGGTCTATCCTGTAGAGGTACTCCAATTGGATCAGTGATCGATTTCTAGGTTTCGTCGTAAACCTAATTGGTTACTTCCAATTACGTAAATCCATAGTTCAAACCGCACTCAAAGTTAGGGCATTTCCCATTTGTATAGGAACTTCTGTACCAGAAATAACGGTATCTCCAATTATAGCCCCTCTGGGATGTAAAATATATCTCTTCTCACCATCCCCATAGTGGATGAGACAAATGTATGCATTTCGATTAGGGTCGTATTCGATGGTGACGATTCTACCATATATGTCTTTTTCTTTCCGTCGAAAATCTATTTGACGGTATAGACGCTTATGACCTCCCCCTCTATGCCTTGCGGTAATGATTCCTCTGGCATTACGACCTTTACAACGATGCTGTCCATAAATCAAATTGTTTTTCTTTCGTGGATTGGATTTCGTTTGACTGTCTACGGCTCCATTGCGTGTGCTCGGGGTAGAAGTTTTGTATAAATGTATCGCCATGCTATTAAGTATTTGGATTTAAGTTGTTTTCTTGACAATAGGTGGAATAGAATAACCCGGTTGAAGCGTAATGATCATACGTCTGTAACGCATTGTATGTCCTCTAATAGGTCCCATTCTTTTAACCTTTCCCGGGAGTCGATGACTATTCACGGCCATCACCTTGACACCAAAGAAGAGTTCGACCCAATGCTTTATTTCTGTCTTAGTTAATCCTGATTCGACATGAAAAGTATATTGATTTTTTAACAATAACAGAAAACTTTTGTCTGTAAGTACTATATCTTTTATTATTCCATCCATAAATCTATTTTCTTCCTTATGAGTTTGAGTTTAAATTAAGAATGCTAGATCTTACGATTGCTATCTTTGATATGAATATACCACACCAATTCGTTATGTATTGATGATGAGATTCCTTTGATCAAGAGCCAATTCCAATAGACTTATTGGAGGGTCCCCTTGGCGTGCATCCAGTAGGAATTGAACCTACGAATTCGCCAATTATGAGTTGGGCGCTTTAACCATTCAGCCATGGATGCTTAGTGGGGATCCTCTTACATGGTGAATAACCAAATTCCAATTGAAAGGAAATTTTGAATATAAATCAATGCAATTTAGAGGAAGAATTCTATTTATGAAGGTAGATACATTCAAATCCTGTATTTTCGAATTGAGAGAGATTAAGAATTCTCACCATTTCTTAGATTCATGGACCCGATTCAGCGGGATCTTTCATTCACATTTTTTTCACCAAGAGCGTTTGATCAAACTCTTAACTTATTTGATTCATGTAACAGGAGAAAGGTTTCCCATTACTTAACCGGAAAGAGATGTGGCCATGAAATAGGGATTCAGCGGAACATAATTGACTGGGTGGTATGAACTGCCTAAACAAGAATTCTTGAACAGCGAACAACCAGAGCTATTACTCACTACATCAAAAAATTTCCATTAATGAAAGGTGGAAATCTATTGGAAAATTCAAAAGACGCATATCATCATATCATATGAAATAGACCTTTCTTTTCGTCTCAGGTCGATGGATCTTCTCAATTGGAAGATCTCCTATATGGATAATACCCATTCCAGTTGATCGAGCCTAATTCTAATTGTTTTGTTCCGAAGCAAAGATATCCACGCGCGGGGTGGTTCGTCCTATTCAGATATTTACGACCAAGAAGTACTGGATTCTCTTTCGGATAGGCCCTGAAAAGAGAAGGAAGGCTGGAATGCCAAAAGGCGTCTATTTTTAAATTCACCTGACCCAAGAGTATCCATTGTATAGTACCCATTTTGGTAATGCCCAGTGCCAAAGTCACTGAATGGTTAAGTCATCAATTCCTAAAACGGACTATGTAATGGACTTTATCTGCTGGGTTACGAGCGGGCTTTTTACCAGAGTTTTCGATTGTATCAATCTACCCCTTGTGATTCCTTTTGAAGTATATACTTGGGGAGTGGGTGCAGGGCGGACGATTTCAAAGCGGACTCCCCATTCAGGAGAAGATCACCAATATTTCGTGATCCGCTGCCGAACTTCTTTCCATTTCAATGAGCATTTTCAATATTCTGCCTTGAAGAGGACTCGAACCTCCACGCTATTTAGCACGAGATTTTGAGTCTCGCGTGTCTACCATTTCACCACCAAGGCATCTTCAAAGTGAATCGTATTCCATGAATATGATATCTATCTAGTGCGGTGTATGGAATATATGACAAAAGGTGGAGTGTTGGAGTCTTTCTATTGATCGATCGTGTCATATAGGTTCGAATCGGACATCCAATTGCTTCGATTGGAATTATCCGTAGGATGCCTGCTATATATTCTATCATATCCAAAAGATGGACAATCAAAGCTATTTATCGATTCAATCAATAGAAGACAAAAGAGGTGAATAGGGTCCCAAATAACGAGAGATATGTAAGAACCAGGTCCGATTTCGCCTATCCCTAATCCTAAATTTTTAATAGGAATAAAAGAAACTCTGTTATATATATATATTCAATAAGAAAATAGATATATATTAAATAAGAAATATTCTAAATAAGAAATATTAAGAAATCACTAATCAATAAGCAGAATCCTAACAAAAACACTAAGACCATCAATCTAATAATAGATTGATTATTGATTAGTAATCATAAGTAATAACAAAGATCATAAGTTATATGTAAAATGTAAAAAAAAGATTGAAATTACTTATTTTTATAAAGATTTCTGGATCTTTATAATATAAGTCTTGTATTATGTCTCGAATCTTAATAGATTGAGAATAAAAATAGATGTCTTTCACATCCAACTATAGAAATAAAGAACCTATTAATTTTTGAATGGCAGTTCCAAAGAAGCGTACTTCTAGATCAAAAAAGCGTATTCGTAAGAACATTTGGAAAAAAAAGGGATATTGGGCAGCATTGAAAGCTTTTTCATTAGCTAAATCTTTTTTTACCGGTAACTCAAAAAGTTTTTTTTACGACAACAAATAAATCAGAAAGGTTTTGAGTCTTTTTCTTTCATTTTTTAAATTTAGAAAATAGAAAATGAATGTAATTTTCTTTTCTCTTATTATAATATAGACACAAAAATATGTATGTTATTTACTTATTGGTTTAGTTTTTAAATTAAAAAAGACACACAAACACGATAAATTGATTTCTTTTGAATCTTTATTTACTGATTTTTTATTTTTAGGATGTTTTATCATTTTGTAGATGGGGAATTTTCCCCATCAACTCACCTATAATTATATTATATATAAATAATTATATATAAATTGAAAATTATATATAATTGAATTAATGAATTATATATTCTTACATATTTTTATTGGAACTTTATATATATTCTATATATAATATATCTTTTTATAAAAATTGTAAGACTTGAATCTACATTTATATTAAACATTAACTTTATTCATTAAATCTCGACGATTGAATTAAAATATGTTATTATTATCTTTGACAAGCCGCTATGGTGAAATTGGTAGACACGCTGCTCTTAGGAAGCAGTGCTAGAGCGTCTCGGTTCGAGTCCGAGTGGCGGCATCGCATTTCTTATGTAAAATAAATATAAATAAAAGTGTACTATAAATGTCATTGAATTCATTTAATTACTTATCATATGTAATTCGGTATAATTTGATATAACCTATGCTTAATTACTGTTTTTGAATACTCTATTTTTTTTTTCAACTTAATAAATTTGAAATTTGAGATGTTATGATATTTTCTACTTTAGAGCATATATTCACTCATATATCCTTTTCGATCGTTTCAATTGTAATTACAATTCAATTTATAATCTTATTAGTCGATGAAATAATCGAACTATATGATTCGTCAGAAAAGGGTATGATTGCTACTTTTTTCTGTATAACAGGATTATTAATTAGCCATTGGATTTATTCCGGGCATTTTCCATTAAGTGATTTATATGAATCCTTAATATGTCTTTCATGGAGCTTTTCCATTATTCATATGGTTCCTTATTTTAAAAAACATCAAAATCCTTTAAGTGCAATAACCATGCCAAGTGCTATTTGTACTCAAGGGTTTGCTACTTCAGGTCTTTTCACTGAAATACATCAATCCACAATATTAGTACCCGCTCTCCAATCCCAGTGGTTAATGATGCACGTAAGTATGATGATATTAGGCTATGCGGCTCTTTTATGCGGATCTTTATTATCTGTAGCTCTACTAGTCATTACATTTAGAAAATTCATAAATATTTTTCCTATTTTTTTTCATAAAAAAAATAATTTATTAAATGAATCTTTTTCATTTGAAAAGGTCCAATACATGACAGAAACAAGCAATAGTTTATTAAAATTAAAAACCTTTTTTATTTCTTCAAGAAATTATTACAAATTTCAATTGACTCAACAATTGGATTGTTGGAGTTATCGTATTATTAGTTTAGGTTTTATCTTTTTAACCATAGGTATTCTTTCGGGAGCAGTATGGGCTAATGAGGCATGGGGATCTTATTGGAATTGGGACCCAAAAGAAACTTGGGCTTTTATTACTTGGACCATATTTGCTATTTATTTACATATTAGAACAAATAAAAATTTTGAAGGTACCAATTCCGCAATTGTGGCTTCTATGGGTTTTTTTATAATTTGGATATGTTATTTTGGAGTCAATCTATTAGGAATAGGACTACATAGTTATGGTTCGTTTACTTGAACTTCTAATTTAAGAAAGTGACTAACAAATATAAACAGACAACATAAATAAAACGATCATAAATTTTGAAATGATAAAAGAATGCATAGGTCGTTTTATAAGCAGTTATAATTTATATAATGTAAATATAGAACTAGTATACCACTGAATTGTCTTATTTATTCTTTCTTATTTATTCTTTTTATTCTTTTAGGTAGAAATAAAATTAGGTAATCCACAAATATTGGAAAAACATTAATTCTTGTTAAACCAGGGGAAAATAATTCGTAATAAAGACAAGATACACTTGAACCACAGAAAACAAAACCAGAATCAACAATATAATTTATATTGTTGATTCTGGTTTTGTTTTCTGTGTTGGTAAAAAAAAATCAAATGTAATTAATATATTAATTACATTTGAAATATATATTGAAATATATATAAATTATATTTTTCATAAAGTATCAATAAGCTAGACCCATACTTCTAGTTGTTTCATGCCATAAGTAAACTCGAACACTTAAGAAATCGGTCGGGCAGGCGGATTCACATCTCTTACAACCGACACAGTCCTCTGTTCTCGGAGCAGAAGCAATTTGCTTAGCTTTACATCCGTCCCAAGGTATCATTTCTAATACATCTGTGGGGCAAGCTCGGACACATTGAGTACACCCTATACATGTATCATAAATCTTTACTGAATGTGACATTGGATCTATCAATTTTTGAATGTCATAAAATTTCGATCTAGTTCATTTTATTTTTACTTAAATTATATATTTATAGACCAGATGAATCAATAATTTATCAGAATTTTTTCAATCAATCTAAGTCTGAATCTAAGTCTGAATAGACTCATAGAAAGGGTCCAAGATACTTTGATTTCTTACTTTTTCGGGGACACAATAATTAACTTATGTACATAGTCTATTCATTTAGAAATATTAGAATTTCTATAATGAATAAAGAGTACTTATTCAACAAATTTGATTTTGATTGATTGATACAAGTTTATTTTCTGTTACGATAAATTGACGAAAATTATAGCTAATAGCTGCTTCAGCGGCTGTAATATTTATAAAAAAAATTTGAATTATATAATCATTAAATACTTACATTGATAAACAATCAAAAGCAATTGGATTTTAATTAACTTTATGATGATCATAAGCAGAAAGTGCATATTATTCAGTCATTGATAAAAAATTGGTTGGGTAATACTCAACAAAATAAATATACAAATTCAAAAATGAATACTGTAATGAAATTGAATTACAATTAAGTAATTTTTTTTTTTCGAATTTTCGAATATTGGTTTCAAATTTCCAATCAATAATGGGGAGATCAATAGGACATACACAAATGAATTCTATCACGAAAACGTTCCGATGAGATTCATTTTTCATAAGCATATTGAATAGTTACAGGTAAACGATTTGCGTGGGATAAAGTTAAAGTAATAATGAAACTTTGAACAATGTATCTTGGTTCATAATGTTTGTTAACTATAATTCATGAACCCAGTTCTCATGGGGAACTGCTATTTATTGTATAAATGAATAATTTGATGTTTGTTTCTTTCTCTTGTTTGATTCAATTAATTAATAGTAATTATGATATGAGTCAAAGAACACTACGCATTGACAGATGATGGGCGGCCCTATTCATTATAATGAAGTCTTTTTGCTGGTACATTCATAAGTTTTTTCCTAAATTCATTTTTATTTTTATATTTTTATCAGTAATTCATAAATAAAAATAAATTTTGAAATTAACGAGTTTTCAACTCACGAATACCCAATTGATTAATTAACTCTTTATAAGATATTGGATTTTTCTTTGACAAATAAGAAAGCAGTCGTTGCCGTTTTCCCAAAATTTTACGTAGACCTCTCTGAGATGAATAGTCTTTTTTGTATAATTCTAAATGTGAA